CGAACATCAATTGCAACGATTCGATAGACGGCTCATTGGGATAGATATAAATGAGCAATACCCCCCCTAGAAACGTATAGGAAGTTTTCTCCTCGTACGGCTCGAGAAAAAATGATTAAATTTGAAGTTTTGTCTATGTATGGAATTCGAATAAATACTAAAGGAATCCATAAATAAAATCATCAAATCAAGTAGACTATTTATTAGTTAATTAAGTCTTTTTTCTTCTTCCTTCTTGAAAAAGAAACCATTCGTACTCATAACTCAAGTTGGATAACTATCAAATAACTCAAAGGAAAATCTTTAGGCAATTTTTCATTTATTGAGTGGTCTTTACCCCTTTTTGTTTGTCTCGTTTCAAATCTATTTCGATTCTTCAATCTAATTCAGCTATTGAGACAATTAAAATGGCGTTTCCTTGTTCTGAGATCCTTTATCTTTGTTTTAAATCATTGGGTTTAGACATTACTTCGATGCTTCTTAATCCTTTCAAAATGGCAGCAACATACCTTTTTTTGTGATTTCTTTCTATCAAAGAATTCTACGGACGGTTGATTCCGCGTGATACATACACTTTGAATCGAAAAAGTTTGATCAATTCCAACAGAATTTCCTTTTGAATTGAAAACTTGCTCGAATTGGACTCTTTCGATTTCTATATCGAAGATATATTTACGAAGTTGTTCAATTTATTGATTGGCATTAACCCTAGATCTTTGCCCCAAGAAATGAATTAATACTTTCTTTTCTACTCGAGCTCCATCATGGACTATTTACATTACAACCCAACAAAAAGGGGAGTTTTTGTGGAACAGAACAAATGATGTCGAGCCAAGAGCACCTTCATTCCTATATAAAATGGTGGATGTAAGAATCCACAGTGGATCGTGCCCTTCAAGTCGCACGTTGCTTTCTACCACATCGTTTCAAACGAAGTTTTACCATAACATTCCTTTCATTTGGAAGCGGTATTGAATTGATTCAATTATGGAATCATGAATAGTCATTGGTTTAGTTGATGCATAGACATTGGAATCTATACCCTTTTCTTCTCTATATATAAATTCTTCTCTATATAGAAAGTATATATAAAGATAAAGATTTTTCTTTTCTGAAGAAGTCTTAGCAAAACCCATCTTTAACATACATAAATCAAAATCGAAATAAATGAGTTCTTTTTGAATCTGCATCTTCAAGTGAATAGGATAGATGGCCTATTTCCTACTTTTTCGAGTACCAAAGATTCAACTTATAGGGAATCCTTAAAAGTATTTAGAAAAAGATTTCATTTCTAATTATATTAGAATATTATGTTTTTTTATTTTAACCAGTGGTTCGGAAATATTTCGGTAATCTAATCTTGTCATAAAGTTAATAAAATTTTCAAGTACCCTCTCTCTGTCTAAATCGTCACATAGTTTACAATTAATTCCTCATTAGTTCCACACAAGAAATACCTAAAAATGAGATTCAAAGACAAAAAGGAATCGGTTACATATGTAACTTGAGTGTTTGTTAATCAGATTCGGGCAGGCAGGCACAGATATTTTAAAATGAATACCTTCCGTTGCTGATTAATTCCTATCTACTCGACCCCGACCCATTCTATGGGAATGATAAGTCATAAATCAAAAAGGATCCTGTCCAGATTGCGACAAGGCCTTGCTTTTAGTTTTTTATTACCCTAACAAATTTAACCCTATTGAGTGAGGGAATTAAATTCGTACGAAGAACTTCCTCTTGTTTAGAATTAATTCAGAGATCTACAGAAAAATGAATCAAAAAATGAAGAATTAGGCTGCCTGATTTATGGGATAGTGGATATAGATTCTTTCCTATCTCGATTCAAAACCCCAAAATCAAATAGATATGGAACGAAGGGTTTTTCTAAGTAAGAAATCCCTATAAATAGGAAGAGAATACACATAGAATTGTCCGACTTTTTTTGAATTCAAACTTCTTGTAGCCGGGTAAGACGGGAGCCTGGCCCCCAAATAGATTCAGTTACATCTGCGTGTTATTTGAACACGATTCCATTTGTGAAAAAAATCTTTATTCTAATAAATTGGATATGTTCTGGGACGGAAGGATTCGAACCTCCGAATGGCGGGACCAAAACCCGCTGCCTTACCGCTTGGCTACGCCCCATTTAATTTCGATTCGACACTAATCAAAAATATTATTAGTATTGGTTGTTTGTCAACTTCAGCCAAATATCTCTAGAATGGATTCCTAGGATTTTGATAAGTGTAGACAACTGAATTTATTGATCATTACATATAATTCAATTAAGATATTGTATAAAAATATGATTTCTTCTACTCTCCTTTGAGAATGGGAGGATTTTTGATTGGGTGGGTTCAAAGGACTTTTGTCTACCTTACTGACTTTCTTCCTTTTTCCTTATATCAAAAACTCAATCAAAATGAAATTATCTCCAAGAACAAAATGTCTGTTATGCTTAATATCTTTAGTTTGATCTGTCTTAATTCTGCCCTTC